GGTTGAATTGGGGGAAGCTGTAGGTATTATTGCAGGTCAATCGATTGGAGAACCGGGTACTCAATTAACATTACGAACTTTTCATACCGGAGGAGTATTCACGGGGGGTACTGCAGAACATGTGCGAGCCCCATCTAATGGAAAAATAAAATTCAATGAGGACTTGGTTCATCCGACACGTACACGTCATGGGCATCCCGCCTTTCTATGTTCTATAGACTTGTATGTAACTATTGAGAGTGAAGATATTCTACATAATGTGAATATTCCACCCAAAAGTTTGCTTTTAGTTCAAAACGATCAATACGTAGAATCAGAACAAGTAATTGCTGAGATTCGCGCAGGAATATCCACTTTGAATTTTAAAGAGAAGGTTCGAAAACATATTTATTCTGATTCAGACGGAGAAATGCACTGGAGTACCGATGTCTATCATGCACCCGAATTTACATATGGTAATGTTCATCTATTACCAAAAACAAGTCATTTATGGATATTATTAGGAGGGCCGTGCAGGTCCAGTCTAGTCTACCTTTCGATCCACAAGGATCAGGATCAAATGAATGCGCATTCTCTTTCTGGCAAGCGAAGATATACTTCTAACCTCTCAGTAACCAATGATCAGGCGAGGCAGAAATTGTTTAGTTCGGATTTTTATGGTCAAAAAGAAGATAGGATTCCTGATTATTCAGACCTTAATCGAATCATATGTACTGGCCAGTATAATCTCGTATATTCGCCTATTCTTCACGGGAATTCTGCTTTATTGTCAAAAAGGCGAAGAAATAAATTCATCATTCCACTACACTCGATTCAAGAACTCGAGAATGAACTAATGCCCTGTTCAGGTATCTCGATTGAAATCCCCGTAAATGGTATTTTCCGTCGAAATAGTATTCTTGCTTATTTCGATGATCCTCGATACAGAAGAAAGAGTTCGGGCATTATTAAATATGGGACTATAGAAACGCATTCAGTCATCAAAAAAGAGGATTTGATTGAGTATCGAGGAGTCAAGGAATTTAGGCCAAAATACCAAATGAAAGTAGATCGATTTTTTTTCATTCCTGAAGAGGTGCATATCTTGCCCGGATCTTCTTCCCTAATGGTACGGAACAATAGTATCGTTGGGGTCGATACACAAATCACCTTAAATCTAAGAAGCCGAGTCGGTGGGTTGGTCCGGGTGGAGAGAAAAAAAAAACGAATTGAACTGAAAATCTTTTCTGGAGATATCCATTTTCCTGGAGAGACGGATAAGATATCCAGGCATACCGGCGTTTTGATACCACCAGGAACAGGAAAAAGAAATTCCAAGGAATACAAAAAAGTTCAAAATTGGATCTATGTCCAACGAATTACACCTAGTAAGAAAAGGTTTTTTGTTTTAGTTCGACCTGTCGTCACATATGAAATAACGGACGGTATAAATTTAGGAACCCTTTTTCCACCGGATCCATTGCAGGAAAGGGATAATGTGCAACTTCGAATTGTCAATTATATCCTTTATGGAAATGGCAAACCGATTCGAGGAATTTCTGACACAAGTATTCAATTAGTTCGGACTTGTTTAGTATTGAATTGGAACCAAGACAAAAAAAGTTCTTCTTGCGAAGAAGCCCGTGCTTCTTTTGTTGAAATAAGGACAAATGGTTTGATTCGACATTTCCTAAAAATCAACTTAGTGAAATCCCCTATTTCGTATATCGGAAAAAGGAATGATCCGTCGGGGTCAGGATTGCTCTCTGATAATGGATCGGATTGTACCAATATCAATCCCTTTTCTGCTATTTATTCCTATTCCAAGGCAAAAATTCAACAATCTCTTAACCAACCTCAAGGAACTATTCATACGTTGTTGAATAGAAATAAGGAATGTCAGTCGTTGATAATTTTGTCAGCAGCCAATTGTTCTCGAATGGAGCCATTCAAAGATGTAAAATATCACAGTGTGATAAAAGAATCAATTAAAAAAGATCCCCTAATTCCAATTAGGAATTCATTGGGCCCTTTAGGAACATGCCTTCCAATTGAGAATTTTTATTCATCTTACCATTTAATAACTCATAATCAGATCTTAGTAACTAAATATTTGCAACTTGACAATTTAAAACAGACTTTTCAAGTGATTAAATTAAAATATTATTTAATGGATGAAAATGGAAAAATTTTTAATCCCGATCCATGCCGTAACATTATTTTAAATCCATTCAATTTGAATTGGTCTTTTCTCCATCACTATTATTGTGCAGAGACATCTAAAATAATTAGTCTTGGACAGTTTATTTGTGAAAATGTATGTATAGCCAAAAATGGACCGCCCCTCAAATCGGGTCAAGTTATACTTGTTCAAGTTGACTCGATAGTGATACGATCAGCTAAGCCTTATTTGGCCACCCCCGGAGCAACTGTTCATGGCCATTATGGGGAAACCCTTTACGAAGGAGATACATTAGTTACATTTATATATGAAAAATCGAGATCTGGTGATATAACACAG